ACTGCTCAGCAACAGTCGGACAAGTGGGGAATGTTGGAGTGAACCAGAAAAGTTTGGGTAGAGCCGGATCTAAGCGTTGGCTAGGTAAACGTCCTGTAGTAAGAGGAGTCGTTATGAACCCTGTAGACCATCCCCATGGGGGTGGTGAGGGGAGGGCCCCAATTGGTAGAAAAAGCCCAACAAATAAATGGGGTTTTCCTGCACTTGGAAGAAGAAGTAGAAAAAGGAATAAATATAGTGATAATTTGATTATTCGTCGACGTAGTAAATAGGATAGAAATTTGAATTAGTTTCTTCGTCTTTAAATAAAAAAAAATAGGAGTAATTAACCGTGACACGTTCACTAAAAAAAAATCCTTTTGTAGCGAATCATTTATTAAGAAAAATTGATAAGCTTAACACAAAGGAGGAAAAAGAAATAATAGTAACTTGGTCCCGGGCATCTACCATTATCCCCACAATGATTGGCCATACTATTGCTATCCATAATGGAAGAGAACATTTGCCTGTTTATATAACAGATCGGATGGTAGGTCACAAATTGGGCGAATTTGCACCTACTCTCAATTTCCGGGGACATGCAAAAAACGATAATAAATCTCGTCGTTAATAATATAATAATCAATTCAAAAATAGAGATCCTTATCCTTCATTTATGCCGAGGTAAAACTTATGAGAAAAAGAAAGTCGCCGACTGAAGTATCTGCTATAGGCCAATATATACCTATTTCCGTTCACAAAGCGCGAAGAGTAATTGATCAGATCCGCGGGCGTTCCTATAAAGAAACACTTATGATACTCGAACTTATGCCTTATCGAGCATGTTATCCCATTTTTCAATTAATTTATTCCGCAGCAGCAAACGCTAAACACAATAAAGGTTTTGAAAAAGAAAAATTAATTGTGTGGAAAGCGGAAGTCAACAAAGGAACTACCAGGAAAAAATTAAAACCTCGCGCTCGAGGACGTAGTTATATGATAAAAAGACCCACTTGTCATATAACTATTATATTGAAAGATATATCCTACTATGAAGCATATGAAACATTAGATAATCAAGAAAAGTATTTACCTAGAAAGTTCCGTTTAAAATCTAGTGGGGCAATATGGGACAAAAAATAAATCCACTTGGTTTCAGACTTGGTACAAGCCAAAGTCATTATTCCATTTGGTTTGCACAACCAAAAAATTATTCTGAGGGTTTACAAGAAGATCAAAAAATACGGGATTGTATCAAGAATTTTGCTCAACAAAATATGAGAACATCCTCTGGTGTCGAAGGAATTGCACGTATAGAAATTCAAAAAAGAATTGATCTGATCCAGGTCATAATCTATATGGGATTCCCCAAGTTATTAATAGAAAATAGACCACGAGGCATCGAAGAACTACAGATGAATGTACAAAAAGAATTGAATTCTGTGAACCGAAAGCTCAACATTGCTATTACAAGAATTGCAAAACCTTACAGGCATCCTAATATTCTTGCAGAATTTATAGCCGGACAATTAAAAAATCGAGTCTCTTTTCGAAAAGCGATGAAAAAAGCTATTGAATTAACCGAACAGGCTGGTACAAAAGGAATTCAAATACAAATTGCAGGACGTATCGACGGAAAAGAAATTGCACGTGTCGAATGGATCAGAGAAGGTAGAGTTCCCCTCCAAACCATTGACGCCAAAATTGATTATTGCGCCTATACAGTTCGAACTATATATGGGGTTTTAGGTATAAAAATTTGGATATTTATAGGCGAGGAATAGAATAAGAAAGCTTTCCTTGTCTTTCCCAACGACGGAACAAAAAGAAAAAAAAAGAAATTCTAATTCTATAAGGTTGAATAAAAATTCGATTGACCCCCCTTTGACCGAATTGCTATGCTTAGTGTGTGACTCGTTGGTTTTTGTTAGGATTAAGATCAAAAAGGATTAACAAACCATAACCATAATATGAACTAATAACTAACTCATCGCTTCAAATTATCTGGATCCAAGGAAGCAGTCAAGATATGATATATTAATCTTATCATTGCAGCAACTGAAGGCGCTTTGACATAAACAAAAGAAAAAGAAATCCGATTATGAGTTGGAAGGATATGGGTAAATGGAAGGTGAGAGAAAGATATAAAAATCTATCAATGATATATAATTCCGATATGTAAGGTCTATGAATCGTTTCATACTCATAACGGGCAATGTAATAAAGCATCAATACGGATTTTCATCTATCATTATATGAATCTCTTCATAGCACAAAAATTAAGAGCCTCGGGTCAATAAAGACTAAGAACGTTGACTCAAAATGAAGTAAAAGCTCCGTTGTCAAATTCAGGCCTAACCATTAATCAAGAAGCGGTGGGAACGATGGAACCTATGAATACAGAAGATTCAATTGAAAATGAATACACATGATTCAGCGGGCGGGATGGCGGAATAAACCAGAGAGACCCATTCATCTATTCTGAGAAGTCATGCACTAATCCTCCAACAGAAATAGATAT